CACTTATTTGATGGGGTGGTTAAGAGATTACCTATGGTTAAACTCTTCACAACTTATCAACGGATATAACCCTTTTGGTATGAATAGTTTATCCGTATGGGCGTGGATGTTCTTATTTGGACATCTTGTTTGGGCTACCGGGTTTATGTTCTTAATTTCCTGGCGTGGATATTGGCAGGAATTAATTGAAACTTTAGCATGGGCTCACGAACGCACACCTTTGGCTAATTTGATTCGATGGAGAGATAAACCGGTGGCTCTATCCATTGTGCAAGCAAGATTGGTTGGATTAGCCCACTTTTCGGTAGGTTATATATTCACTTACGCAGCTTTCTTGATTGCCTCTACATCCGGCAAATTTGGTTAATTCATTTTTTGATATGTTCTATCGTCGACAATCTCATTTTGTTCGATGGAGAAGGTGGTCCACCTTCTTATATTTCTACATCTAGGATTCGACTTGTATCATTGATAATAATAGGAACTGAACCATTATGGCAAGGAAAAGTTTGATTCAGAGGGAGAAGAAGAGGCAGAGATTAGAACAGAAATATCATTTGATTCGTCGATCCTCAAAAAAGGAAATCAAAAAAGTTCCGTCGTTGAGTGACAAATGGGAAATTCATGGAAAATTACAATCCTCACCGCGTAATAGTGCACCTACACGTCTTCATCGACGTTGTTTTTCGACCGGAAGACCGAGAGCTAACTATCGAGACTTTGGGTTATCTGGACACATACTCCGTGAAATGGTTCATGCATGTTTGTTACCAGGTGCAACAAGATCAAGCTGGTAAGGATCAAACTATCTCTTCATGTTTCTATTGATCTCTATGACCATCGATCATAGAGAGCTCCCTTTACCATTCTGTATAAATGGACTATTCTATTTGTATAGATATGGTAGAGGGGCACATTCCATCCTCGTTTGTCTGTTAGTTCCCGTCTCTTCTCTTCAACGCGGGGTAGAGCAGCTTGGTAGCTCGCAAGGCTCATAACCTTGAGGTCACGGGTTCAAATCCCGTCTCCGCAAATATCGATCTTTTTTTTAGGTCTGACTCTGTTAACTAGTCATTAATAACTATTTTTCTTTTTGGATCGGAGGAAACGAAGTAGGAAGAGAAGATAGAACCATTACACTATTGTAGTTGTAGTAAACTCTACCGAATCATTTCGCCTATTACATTACTTCACTATAGGCGGATAGCGGGAATCGAACCCGCGTCTTCTCCTTGGCAAAGAGAAATTTTACCATTCGACCATATCCGCATTTTTTCGTTAAGCATGTACGTGTCCCCACATATATGATATATCATATATGGATCATTATTGTGCAGGGGCGGATACTATCTTCATCTTCAGAACGATTACAATAATTAGAATAATTCTATAACATATTTCTATAACATAATTTTTTTTTTCAAGAAGTTGGACTTTGACCCCCCAATTTTTTCTTTATTTTCATTTTCGGGACTCATCTTATATTATGGAATATATTATGGAATTTTAATGTGTCTCACAACCCGAAGGGATTCGAGGGGGGTCATTTCTTTTTTTTTGATCTGGAAAATACTGAATTGGTTCAAGAGATGAGAGAATTAAGGATAGCTACTAGAAAGACTAATCCAATCCATAATGATGTACCGGAAAATACAACATTTTTGTTACTTGACCAACCGTCAGAAGAAGCAAATACAACGGGTACACTAATCAATAAGATTGATGAAGTAGCAATTAATGCAAAAACAGCCAATTGAAAAGCAATAGTCATGCTTCTAATCCTCCAAACTACCAACAAATAAACTATACCATTTGATCCCTCTCTCAGCCCCAAAATGGTAATAAAATGCATCATGGAGGGATTTGACCACGAACCCATTGATCCTATATATAGGACTTATTAATTATTAATAATCACTTTTTTATTCGGACATGGGGCCGAGGAGCCACTTTTTTTTACTTCAAAATGTGCATGCAAGCTCATGCATCTATCCATATATACAGATAAATAAATCAAATATATCTATATATTCACACCCAGGGTGTTTCTACGGATAGTGATGGTATCAACTCATATGACCATGTTCTATTCTGTAGAATACAAATAAAATAAAATGGAGATTGTCTTTCGGAGAGATGGCTGAGTGGTTGATAGCTCCGGTCTTGAAAACCGGTATAGTTCTTTGTTCAGAACTGTCGAGGGTTCGAATCCCTCTCTCTCCTTTTACTAGTTGAATCTATTTCTTTATTTGTTTCGCCTGGCTCGGCTAGGTGGGCTAGCCGAGCCAAAAAAAAATAGATATAACTAAGTGAAAAGTGAGGCTTTTTAAGTATCACTGGATCCCAATTCCAATACGTATGATGGAATCAATTTGATTCCTACTTCAGGTATTTGATCTTATGTCTCAGTTAAGAGGGGTCATGAAAAGAACAGGTTCCAAATCACGATCAATTCCTTTTTCAAATCCTGCTGCAGCTGCACGGGCCCTTCCCGCATGCC